GCAGTCGTTTCAGTATGTTAAGGATACAGATGTATCCACAATTCATATGGTGTATCAATTCTATAAATTGGATATAGCAATAAATAAATCAGCAAAATTCTTTTATTTTAGATAGAAGAAATGTTTCTTCTATCTAAAATAAAAGAATGTACCCTTCTATCCAAATCCAATTTGCATCGATAAAATAAATCCAAATTATAGATTCCAGCAGTAGATGAATAATTGCAAATTTTTGTGTGTACGAGATTCGAATAACTTCAAAATAACTGACATAATTTTTTATTTTTCCTGATCAGAAAAATACATGAAAAAGAAAGGAGGTAGAAAAATTTTTTGATTTATGGTTAAAGAAGAAAAACAAGAAAACAGGGGTTCTGTTGAATTTCAAGTATTCAGTTTCACCAATAAGATACGGAGACTTGCTTCACATTTGGAATTACACAAAAAAGATTTTTCATCGGAAAGAGGTCTACGAAGACTTTTGGGAAAACGTCAACGTTTGCTGGCTTATTTGGCAAAGAAAAATAGAGTACGTTATAAGAAATTAATAAGTCAGTTGGATATTCGGGAGAAGTAATTTAATCGTTCGAATTTTTTTATTATTTTATTAGTAGTCTTATAGTAGTCTTAGATTTTGCATTTTGATGAGCCTCATTTTGAGGAATTCATGGAATAATGAATTAAGGAAGAAAAAAGAATAGGAACAAAGAGACATAACATAAAAAAAAGAATAGATAAGACGATATTCGCCCTCCACCCACATATCTAATTTCTTCTCCTATACAAAAACCAGCAAGACCTACTCCATTGATAATTCCATCAATAACACCTTTATCAAAAAAATGCGTTAGTTCGGCAAATCTTCTTATACCCAGGATAAAGAGCCTAGTATAGAAAACATCTATATAACCGCGATTATATGACCAACTGTATACCTTTTTTTTTACTTGATCCCAAAAGTACTTTTTGGGATTACCTTTTACAAGGGAATTTTTAAAATTCAAATTCTGAAAAAAAGAATAAGTAGATCCGTAGCATATATATGCTATGAATAGACCAAAAATAGCTAAACTTACAGAAGAAATTGCATTAGTGAGAAATTCATATGAATTTATGGAAGAATTAGAACTTTCCTGGAAAAAGCTTATTGAAGGGGTTAGCCACTTTGATAATATAGTTAACTCCGATGTTCCATTATCCATTACTCCATTATCAAAATGGATTCCTATGGATCCAATGAACAAAGTAAAAAGGAGTAATATAAGAAGAGGAAATAGCATAGTATTTCCAGTTTCGCGAGGATAGACAAAAGTATTTTTAGCTCCAAAGGAAGTACTAAAGAATCCTATCCTATTTCTTGTATTACCGGGAATTTTGGGTATATTTTGTGAAAAAAAAGAAACTTCACTCTTCATTGTTGATAAAACAAAATCTCTATTGAATCCTTTGGGTATGCTTTTTCCCCATAAGGATATTGAATACAACGAACCTTCTTTAGTACTACTGTAATTTTGAAAATGAACACGCAAATACCCATCAAAAGTAAGTAAATATATTCGAAACATATAAAATGCAGTTAATCCTGCAGTAAAAGAAGCTATTATTCCAAAAAAGGGTGAATATAACCAACTATTACTAAGGATTTCATCTTTGGACCAGAAACAAGCAAGAGGTGGAATACCACAAAGAGAAAGTGTACCGCATAAAAAAGTAGTTCTTGTAATAGGAACATATTTTTTTAAACCACCCATAAGAACCATATTCTGACTTTTATCTGGTGAATATCCAACAAGAGGTTCCATTGAATGAATAACAGATCCGGATCCCAAAAACAATAAAGCTTTCGAATAAGCATGAGTGATCAAATGGAATAAAGCTGCTTGATAAGAACCTATACCTAGAGCTAACATCATATAACCCAATTGAGACATTGTAGAATAGGCTAAGCTTCTTTTAATATCTCTCTGAGCAAGAGCTAAAGTCGCTCCTAAGAAAAGTGTTATTGTACCTACTAAGGAAATGAAACTCATTATCAAAGGTAGGGATATGAAAAGAGGAAGAAGTCGAGCTACAAGAAAAATCCCCGCAGCAACCATAGTTGCTGCGTGTATAAGAGCCGAGATGGGAGTGGGTCCTTCCATAGCATCAGGTAACCATACGTGAAGAGGGAATTGTGCAGATTTTGCAACTGCACCAAGAAATAATAAAAAAGCGCACAAAGTAGTAAGTAATGAATTAATCCCATTATTAGGAATCCAGTTATTAGCTATTTTGAACAAATCCCGAAACTCTAAACTACCTGTTATCCAAAAAAAACCTAAAATTCCTAATAACAAACCAAAATCCCCTACACGATTAGTTACAAAAGCTTTTTGACAAGCACTCGCTGCAATTGGTCGTGTAAACCAAAAGCCTATCAATAAATAGGAACACATTCCCACAAGTTCCCAAAAAAAATAAATTTGTATCAAATTGGAACTAGTAACCAATCCCAACATGGAAGTATTAAAAAAACTTATATAAACGAAAAATCTCAAATATCCCTCATCATGAGACATATAATCGTCACTATAAATAAGAACCAAGATTCCTACAGTAGTAATTAGTATTAACATAATAGAAGTAAGGGGGTCGATCAAGTATCCAAATTCTAAAGAAAAATCATTATTGATGGTCCAAGACCATAGATATTGATATATAGAACTCCCTTTTATTTGTTGAATAGATAGGTGAACTGAGAATACCAGAGCTATACTTAAGAGTAAAATGCTAGGAAAAGCCCATATGCGACGAAGATTTTTTGTTGCTGTCGGAATAAGAAAAAGTCCAAACCCCATTAACATAATAACTGGAAGTGGGAGAAGAGGGATTACCCAGGCATATTGATATGTATGTTCCATAAGAAAAGAAATAGTAATTTTTAGTTGAAATTTATAGTTCTTTTTTTCTATTAAATTGTTTCCGATTCACCAAACCTATTCTTATTTCTTTCTGAAGGAATTAAAAAAACAAAATAAGAATAAGAAAAAATACTGGAATTCTTATTTTTTTGAAAATTAGTCTCATTGAAATATTCAAAAATTCAGAATGGGGTTAGTTGCTTAAATTTAAATTCAAAAAGTTAATCAAAGAATTTCGTTATTTAGTTATTAGATAAAAAAGGATATTTATTAAAAAAAAAGATGAAATAAGTTTACTTTTCTTTTATTTCTTTCTGTTAAAATGAAATAGCTCTCTTATTTCGTAACTGATTGATTGAATTTCAACTATATTTGAATTTTATATTTATCAGAAATTTTCGAATATTCTTTACTTCATATAAAAAAGAAATCCTAATGACTAGAATTATCTAAGTTTTAGAATGTCTTGTTTAAGAGACTAATTATTTTTTAATTTTGACCGGACTTCCATTCTTGAATATCTTCTCAACTTAATTAACTATTTGAATTTCACCTTCGTTTTATCTCCCCATATTATATGAGGGCTTATCCCCCATACTTTAAATTTATATATGGAGTATATTTGATATATAAATTGATTTAAATAGAAAACCTTTGTTTTGTATATAATATATCTTTGTATATATTGTATATTATTAAAACAAAGTCTAAAATATATATGAAAAATACGCGAAAAATTCTTGTCTTATCCACATTAGACAAAATGAAGTAAAAAATAATTTCAAATTTCATTATCTTTCAGTATCTAAGTATAAATACTAAGAAAAAACAGAAAGAAGGATTAATTTGCGGCAATAGATGTCTTTCACATACAACTAGAAAAAACTAACTCTCCTTTTGAATGGCAGTTCCAAAAAAACGTACTTCGATGTCAAAAAAGCGTATTCGTAAAAATATTTGGAAGAAAAAAACTTATTTTTCCATAGTACAATCTTATTCCTTAGCAAAATCAAGATCATTTTTGAGCGGCAACGAGCATCCAAAACCAAAAGGTTTTTCGGGGTGACAAACAAATAATCAGGTTTTGGAATAATCTGAATTGAACGATATCAAAGAAATTCCAATTATTTAATATGAATGAATAATTTGGATTAATTAATGAATGTACTTTTATGTGTCGAATTCCTGGGTACAATATTCTTAGAACTAATCCTTCTGTTATTCTGTTATATAAGACAAAAGTTTTGGTATATTGTGTCCTCAGTATTCTTTTCCTATCAAAGTTGAGAATGGGATCCTCCTTTTTTTATGAGGATTCCATTCTCAAAAATAGAGTATTCTTGCAATAGGATTTAGAATTTTTACCTATCTTATCCAAAATTCACAAATAAAAAAAAAAAAAAATTAGGACTGGTAAATCGTATTAATAAGAGCGTAAAGGCTTTGACTCTAGAAACTGTTCAAAATACAAAACTCTTTGTACCTCTTTGTACTTTGTATTTAATGATGAAATTCTAATTTTCCTAAATTCTATGGATTCTCCCAATCTCGACGATTCGCGAGAAAATAACTATTATTCTTTTAAGTAAACTATTATTTCAAGTTAGCCGCCATGGTGAAATTGGTAGACACGCTGCTCTTAGGAAGCAGTGCTCAAGCATCTCGGTTCGAGTCCGAGTGGCGGCATTCTCGAAAAAGAATACAATAGATTAGAAAATGGATTCAATTCGAAATTCCCTATTTTGTAATAGGACCTTCTCCTTATGCTATTTGCAACTTTAGAACATATACTAACTCATATCTCTTTCTCAACTATTTCAATTGTGATTACGATTCATTTGATAACCTTATTAGTTCGTGAACTTTGGGAATTACATGATTCGTCAGAAAAAGGAATGATAGCTACTTTTTTCTCTATAACAGGATTTTTAGTTTCTCGTTGGATTTCTTCGGGACATTTTCCATTAAGTAATTTATATGAGTCATTGATCTTCCTTTCATGGGCTCTGTATATTCTTCATACTATTCCTAAGATACAGAACTCTAAAAATGATTTAAGCGCAATAACTACGCCAAGTACTATTTTAATGCAAGGCTTTGCCACGTCAGGTCTTTTAACTGAAATGCATCAATCTACAATACTAGTACCTGCTCTACAATCTCAGTGGTTAATGATGCATGTCAGTATGATGTTACTAAGCTATGCAACTCTTTTGTGCGGATCCTTATTATCCGCCGCTCTTCTAATCATTAGATTTCGAAAGAATTTAGATTTCTTTTCTAAAAATAAAAAAATAAAATTACTTAAAACATTTTTATTTAGTGATATTGAATATTTCTGTGCAAAAAGAAGTGCTTTAAAAAACACCTCTTTTCCTTCATTTGCAAATTATTACAAATATCAATTAACTGAGCGTTTGGATTCTTGGAGTTATCGTGTTATTAGTCTAGGGTTTACCTTTTTAACCATAGGTATTCTTTGTGGAGCAGTATGGGCTAATGAGGCGTGGGGATCCTATTGGAATTGGGATCCTAAGGAAACTTGGGCATTTATTACCTGGACCATATTTGCAATTTATTTACATAGTAGAACAAATCCAAATTGGAACGGTACGAATTCCGCATTTGTAGCTTCGATAGGATTTCTTATAATTTGGATCTGCTATTTTGGTATCAATCTTTTAGGAATAGGTTTACATAGTTATGGTTCATTTACATTACCATCTAAATGATTACATAACATAAAACATTCATTTTATGAATGTTTTTTCCATTTTTGTTTCGTTTGAGAACCCCTTTGAAAAGACGTTCAAAGGGGTTCTCAAAAATTCGAAATAGATCTAATTAGACTTTTTTACTTTTTTCGGAATTTTTTGGTTTTTCCATTATGAAATATAAAGTGAACAAGTTAAAAAAAGAAAATCCTATTTAGGATAATAATTGGATAAGAGAGCCTCTACCCTGTCAACGGATAGCGAGAGAACAAAATCTGGATAAATACCAATTCCTATTACTGGTAAAAAGATACAGATTAAAAGAAAGAGTTCTCGTGGTCCAGAATCCACAAAATTTGTGTTTGGAACATGAAATAACTTGTATCCATAGAACATTTGGCGTAACATAGATAATAAATAAATAGGAGTTAATATCATTCCAATTGCCATTACAAAAGTAATTAGCATTTTTGGCATTAACATAAATTTTGGACTAGTAATTAGTCCAAAAAATACTACTAATTCTGCAACAAAACCACTCATTCCTGGTAAGGCAAGAGAAGCCATTGAAAAGCTACTAAACATAGTAAACATTTTTGGCATTGGTATAGATATTCCTCCCAGTTCTTCGAGATAAACAAGACGCATTCTATCACAAGCCGTTCCTGCCAAGAAAAATAGTGTAGCACCAATAAATCCATGGGATAATATTTGTAAAATAGCTCCATTTAGTCCAATATTGGTTATGGAACCAATTCCTATAATTATGAAACCCATGTGAGATACGGAGGAGTAGGCTATTCTTTTTTTGAAATTTCGTTGACCAAGAGAAGTTGAAGCTGCATAGATTATTTGCACCGCTCCTATTATTACCAACCAGGGGGAAAATAGATAATGAGCATGAGGTAACAATTCCATATTGATCCGAATCAACCCGTATGCCCCCATCTTTAATAGGATTCCCGCTAAAAGCATACATGTACTGTAATGTGCTTCCCCGTGGGTATCTGGTAACCACGTATGTAGAGGTATAATCGGCAATTTGACAGCATAAGCAATAAGAAAGCCAAAATAAAGTAATATTTCCAACGTTGCAGGGTATGATTGATTAATCAATCCTTCCAAGTCTAATCTTGGTTCGTTGGAACCATATAAGCCCATACCCAGAACTCCTATTAAGAAAAAAATGGAACCGCCCGCTGTATACAAAATAAACTTGGTAGCTGAATATAGACGTCTTTTCCCCCCCCACATGGATAAAAGTAAGTAAACAGGAATTAATTCTAACTCCCACATGATAAAAAAAAGTAAAAGGTCTCGTGAAGAAAATAATCCTATTTGACCGCTATACATTGCTAGCATCAGGAAATAGAATAATCGCGAATTCCGGGTAATTGGCCAAGCGGCTAAAGTAGCTAAAGTAGTGATAAATCCTGTCAATAAAATAGATCCTAATGAAAGTCCATCGATTCCCAATCTCCAGTGGAAATCAAAAACATCTATCCATTTAGAATCCTCCCTTAATTGCATTAAGGGATCCTCTAATTGGAAATGATAACAGAATGCATAAGTCATTAGAAGGAATTCTAATAAACAAATAGATATAGTATACCACCTAACGATTTTGTTTCCTTTATGGGGTAAAAAGAAAATTAATGAACCTGCAAATATCGGCAAAACAACAAGTATTGTTAACCAAGGAAAATAACTCATGATAAAGTAATAAAGACAAGATACGTTTTGACCAGAAAAGCCCATGCTCGACTATTTTGAGCACAGGCTTCTTCGGTAAAGAGGAATCAGACGATTCAAGTGGAGTTTTTTGTAACGTATCAATAAGATAGAGCCATGCTGCGGGTTGTTTCAGGCCCTAAATAAACGCGGACACTTAAAAAATCTGTTGGGCAGGCGGATTCGCATCTCTTACAACCCACACAATCTTCGGTTCTCGGCGCAGAAGCAATTTGCTTGGCTTTACATCCATCCCAAGGTATCATTTCTAATACATCTGTTGGACAAGCTCGTACACATTGAGTGCATCCTATACATGTATCATAAATTTTTACAGAATGTGACATTGGATCTAGAAATTTTCCTTTTCAACATAACAATTTTCGATCTGGTAAAAATGAAATTAGTACTATAAATTAGTACTATATAAGTTATATGTATTGTCGACACCAGACGAAGCAATGGTTTATCCAAACTTTAATAAAAAAAAAAAATAATGCAATATATTTCTTAATCCGTTTGTGAGAAAGCGTGAAAAGAGCCAAGAGACTTGAATTTAAGGCTTCAACAGTCATAATTATACTAATTCTACATACTAATTTGAATTAGCCAATAAATTGGCTATTATCTTTGCAATATAAATTATTGCAATTTGAATATTGCAATATCAATGAATTGCAAAAATGCAAAATTCAATAAGTAAAAAAGAATACTCTGAAATAACCTACTTAAAAAATGGGTATTCTCAAATAAAAATAAGAAAAGAAGACTCAATTATTATATAAGGGCCTTTGTTTAAAGGATTCTATGTCTAATTATTCAAAAAATTCGATTGATTGATACGAGTTGATTTCCTGTTACGATGGATGGAAGAAAGAATGGATAGTCCAATAGCTGCTTCAGCAGCCGCAAGGGCTATAACAAAAATTGCGAAAATGTCTCCTTTTAATTGGCGACTATCAAATAGAGCAGAAAATGTTACGAGATTTAGATTAATTGAATTCAGTATAAGTTCAAGACATATTAGAGCTCTAACCATGTTTCGGCTTGTAATCAATCCGTAGATACCAATCGAAAATAAATAGACACTCAAAAAAAGTACATGCTCAAACATCATTAACTAACTCCTTATCAATCTCGATTCATTTCAATATGAGGACAAGAATTGAACCGATTCAATTAATTAGAATAGAACAATTACACAACAAAAGAGAAAAGAAAGTATTTGTTGTGTTGACAGTAGATGGGTTTTACTAAATCAAAATTGTTTTATCCTTTAGTTATTTTTTTTAGATTTGAAATTCTTAGAATTTATTATTGTCTAGCCATAGTAATTGCACCTATTAAAGAAACTAGAAGAATAAGGGAAATGAGTTCAAACGGAAGATAAAAATCGGTTGCTAAATGAATCCCAATTTGTTGAACGTTATTTATGAGACCTTGTTCCACTATTTGGTTTGATCTTGTAGTCCAAAGAATTCCATACCATGACGTATCTGAGATAGTAGTTATTAGTGAAAAAGGAATAGTTATAGAAACGAGTGAAGTAAACCCATCTCCAATAGTCCAATAATTCTTATCTTTAGACCACTCTGAGCCATTTACAAACATTACAGCAAATATGATTAAGACATTTATGGCTCCCACATAAATAAGAAGTTGTGCGACAGCTACAAAGTAGGAATTTAATAAAAAATAGAATAAGGATATACAAACAAGAACTAATCCCAGCGAAAAGGCAGAATAAATTGGGTTGGTAAGTAATACTACTCCTAGACCCCCTAGTAGAAGAACAAATCCCCCAAATAGCACAAGAATCTCATGTATTGGTCCAGGTAAATCCATTATGGATAAGAAGAAATTAATAGTATAAAATTTTTCATGAACTGACTAAAACTAAAAGATTCAAGCAAAGGAAAAGGGATTAGGATATTTATATATAAATTGTATAGTTAGAAATTACATTACGAAAATCTATTCTCATTTTAAATCATGAATAATTTGTAATAAACAGTAGTTACTCAGTACCTAGTAATCAGTAATCGTTCTTGAATTCAAAAATTTTTCTTCGTCTATTTTACTTTGAGGTGAATTCCTAATTGTTTGAATTGTGTAATCTCCCATTATGGAGACTGGTAACCGACTCAAAGCAATTTGATTGTAATTCAATTCATGACGATCATAAGTAGAAAGTTCATATTCTTCAGTCATTGATAAACAGTTTGTCGGACAATATTCAACACAGTTACCACAAAATATACAAACTCCAAAATCAATACTATAATTAAGCAATTGTTTCTTTTTAATATCCTTTTCAAATCTCCAATCCACAAGGGGTAGATCTATTGGGCATACACGAACACATACTTCACAAGCAATACATTTATCAAATTCAAAGTGTATTCGCCCACGGAAACGCTCTGATGTAATTGATTTTTCATAAGGGTAGTGAATCGTTATAGGTAAACGATTTGTGTGAGATAAAGTAATTATGAAACCTTGACCAATGTATCTTGCGGCACGTATTGTTTGTTGACCATAACTAATGAACCCAGTTATCATAGGGAACATATTCTAAATATCTATGAAAAAGGTATGTTTCTTTCTCTTGTTTGAGAGAACTTTTGTTTTGAAGATATTCTTACTCTTATTGTATTATCTTATTTATAGTGAAACTAGTTGGGAAGAAGTTGTTAATAAGAGATTGCCCAGAGAAATGGGTAAAAGAAATTTCCATCCAAGATTTAATAACTGATCTATTCTCATCCGGGGTAAAGTCCATCTTATTGTGATAGAAATGAAGAGAAATAAAAAAGCTTTAGTTAATGTAATAAGGAGACCCGTTATAATTTCCAAAATCCCCATAATTTTATTCATTTGGAAAAATTCAAAAAAAGAGATATAGGGAATGGACAAATTCCACCCGCCTAAGTAGAGAACAGTTACAAATAAAGAGGAAACTAATAAATTTAGGTAAGAAGCAAGATAAAATAAACCATATTTAATACCGGAATATTCGGTTTGATAACCCGCTACTAATTCTTCTTCTGCTTCTGGTAAATCAAAGGGTAATCTTTCACATTCCGCCAAAGAAGAAATTAGAAAAACTAGAAAACCTATAGGCTGACGCCAAAGATTCCACCCCAAAAAACCATATTTTGACTGTGCTTCAACAATATCAACCGTACTTGAACTGTTAGATAATCATAGTCGATGATAACATCACAGTTCCCACCGCTATTCCAAAACCGTACATGAAACCTTAGCTTCATACGGCTCCTCTATGATCAGAAAAAAAGATTATTTCTTTTCGATTTTATGTAGATATAATTAGGTAAGATAAAATTGATTGGAAAGTCCTAAATTAGACCAAAGCAATTCCGTCTGCTAAAATAATAAAAAAGCGCTTCTGAATTGATCTTATCCTTTATATAAAAAATGAAAGTTTTTCTTGTTCAGTAATAACTTAATATTGGAATAAAACACTCGTTATAGCAATTAATAAATGAAAAGAATTGGATATTAGTTCATGACGAATTCAATTCTATATGAATATAGATAAAATAAAAGAAAGAATAAATAAAGATCTTTTTTTCTATTGCATTACATATCTTTTCTTTTATCCTATTCTTCTTTCCGGGGGAAGGGGATACTTAAAAAGAAAAAAGAAATAAAGGGTTAATTCGTTCTTGATAGCTATTTACTTAACAAGTGAATGGGAATATACTCTGGATCGGAATCCCAAGAAAGTACTACTTGATCATTTCCACCAATTTCAAGTCCTTATTTTGATTCCTTTTATGAGAAAAAATGTCTAATGATTTAGATTCTCTCATTACTAATCCTTTATGCACTTTAGTGTTCCTAATCCCTCACTAACTTTTTATGGATTCTTTTATATGGTTCTAAGTTCTAGTAATAACTAAAAATATTCTAGTAATGGAATTCCATATCGCGAATCCTTTATTCTTGCCCGCTTCAAGATATAATGACTAATCAAACAATCTCAATCTTGGGGTAAAGAGTTTACACTACTTATATTTACTTCAACTTTTTCTTGTACGTAGGAAATGAGATTTTTTTTTTTACTACAAATTAATAAGCTGTTTTGTTTCACTCATATAGCTATTTAGTTTAACTTACCGATTTACCGATCCGAATTACAGAATAAGAAAAGGAAAATAAGTATTCAATGGATTTTAGAGGAAAAGCTCCTTTTTTTAACGAATCACACGTAGAGATATTGCTAGTACACAAAAAGTTAATGGTATTTCATAACTAATAGATTGAGCAGCTGCTCGTAGACCACCTGAAAAAGAATATTTATTATTTGAGCTATATCCTGCCATAAGAAGACCAATAGGAGCAATACTAGAAATGGCAATCCATAAAAAAACACCAATACTAAGATCAGCTAAAACAAAATGATATCCAAAAGGGATAACTAAAAAACTTAATAAAACAGATATGACTGCTATAGAGGGTCCAATGCTAAATAAAGGAATCTCTCCTCGGGATGGGAGGATATCCTCTTTAAAAATCAGCTTAGTTCCATCTGCTATAGCTTGAAGCAGTCCTAGGGGGCCTGCATATTCAGGACCAATACGTTGTTGTATTGATGCGGATATTTCTCTTTCTAACCACACAATTACAAGTACTTCTATTGTGATTCCCAGTAAGAGGGTCAAAATAGGTAGAATCCATATCAGTCCATAGACTTCTTTTAATAATTCCGATTTCGAAAAAGAATTGATAGTTTCTACCCCTACCCTATCTATTATCATTTCAACGATCAACTTCCCCCATAATGATATCTATACTACCTAATATCGTCATGATATCAGCCAATTTCATTTTTTTAACTAGCTGAGGAAGAATTTGTAAATTAATAAAACCGGGTGGACGAATTTTCCATCTCCAGGGGAAAAGACTGTTATCTCCTACTAGATAAATTCCTAATTCACCTTTTGGTGCTTCCACTCTTACATAAAGTTCTTGCTTTGATAATTCAAAATTAGGGGAAGGTTTTTTACCAAGAAATCTATATTCAAAATCATTCCATTCCGAATTCTTTGCTTTCTTAAAGCGTCGAGCTTCTAAATTCTCATAAGGGCCTCCAGGAATTTTCTCTACAGCCTGTTGAATAATTTTGATGGATTCCTTCATTTCACCAATTCGTACTAAATAGCGAGCTAACGAATCTCCTTCTTTTTGCCATTGGACTTTCCAATCCAATTGATTGTAAGACTCATAAGGATCAATTTTACGAAGATCCCATTGTATTCCAGAAGCTCGTAACATTGGTCCCGATAAGCCCCAATTTACAGCTTCTTCTCCGCTAATAAAACCTACTCCTTCAACTCGTTCTAAAAAAATAGGATTCTGTGTAATAAGTTCTTGATATTCAACAACTCCTCGTAAAAAATAATCACAGAAATCTAAACATTTATCCATCCATCCATAAGGTAGATCGGCAGCTACTCCTCCGATGCGAAAGTAATTATGCATCATTCGCATACCTGTAGCAGCTTCAAATAGATCATATATCAATTCTCTCTCTCTAAAAATGTAGAAAAAAGGAGTCTGTGCGCCGAGATCCGCCATAAAAGGTCCAAGCCATAACAAGTGAGAAGCTATACGGCTCAATTCCAACATAATTACCCGAATATAGCTGGCTCTTTGAGGTATTTGAATATTCTCTAACAATTCTGGTGCATTTACTGTTATTGCTTCTGTAAACATAGTAGCTAAATAATCCCACCGTGTTACATAAGGCAAGTATTGTATAATAGTTCTGTTTTCTGCAATTTTTTCCATTCCTCTGTGTAAATAGCCTAATATGGGTTCACAATCAACAACATCTTCACCATCGAGAGTAACTATCAGTCGAAGAACACCGTGCATTGATGGGTGTTGAGGGCCCATATTGACTATCATTAGATCTTTTCTTGTAAACGGTGGACTCATATTCTTTTTTCTTCCTTAATTCATTATTCCATGAATTCCTCAAAATGAGGCTCATCAAAATGCAAAATCTAAGACTACTATAAGACTACTAATAAAATAATAAAAAAATTCGAACGATTAAATTACTTCTCCCGAATATCCAACTGACTTATTAATTTCTTATAACGTACTCTATTTTTCTTTGCCAAATAAGCCAGCAAACGTTGACGTTTTCCCAAAAGTCTTCGTAGACCTCTTTCCGATGAAAAATCTTTTTTGTGTAATTCCAAATGTGAAGCAAGTCTCCGTATCTTATTGGTGAAACTGAATACTTGAAATTCAACAGAACCCCTGTTTTCTTGTTTTTCTTCTTTAACCATAAATCAAAAAATTTTTCTACCTCCTTTCTTTTTCATGTATTTTTCTGATCAGGAAAAATAAAAAATTATGTCAGTTATTTTGAAGTTATTCGAATCTCGTACACACAAAAATTTGCAATTATTCATCTACTGCTGGAATCTATAATTTGGATTTATTTTATCGATGCAAATTGGATTTGGATAGAAGGGTACATTCTTTTATTTTAGATAGAAGAAACATTTCTTCTATCTAAAATAAAAGAATTTTGCTGATTTATTTATTGCTATATCCAATTTATAGAATTGATACACCATATGAATTGTGGATACATCTGTATCCTTAACATACTGAAACGACTGCCATTATTCGTATCAAAGCAATAGCGATTCATAAAAGATAAATCTTGTAATCATATGTATTAAGACGCTTGGTCTGATTTCGAAATTGTCCAGAGTTTTTTATGTTGTTTTCATTGCAAAATGATGGATCTCCTTCCGTAACTTTCCAATTACGAGTACGAGAATTGAAAGACATGAAAATTCTCAATTCTCTACAGCGTCTAGGAGATAGATAGAATATTTTCAGGAACAAGAAAATCAGAAGAATCTTTTTCTCTATTCACTACCATTCCGCGTCTTCGACTTCTATTAGTTTCTTTTCTTCTTTAATGCAATAGCTATAGTTTGATATAGAATCCATTTCTCAAAGTAATGGAAACCATTCTCTTATAGGAAATGGTTCGAAAATCGCTATTCCACCTTTTAGGTTTAGGTATCGTGAAAAGTGATACCTGTGAAGATCGTGCATTTCAGTCACATTCAGATCCGTTTTTCGAGTTCATGATATAACCAAATTGGATGGATCTTCCACCCGTTTAGCTAAGAAAGAATAGATGCGGAGGTGGATAATAGATCGATATGAAGATCATGAGCTGCCACATAATGAAACCACCAGTAGTCGCGAATATCTCCTTCTTCCCTAACCCAAGATTGGAGAAAGAAGATCTAAGAGGGGTCTATGTAGAATGTGGTTAGAAATCCATAATAGAGTCCGACCACAACGACCGAATTAATTATCCTCATCGAGAAACTTAGACTACTAAGTAGAAAAGATTTGAAAATCATGGCATGGGTCTCCTTTTTTCTTTCTTTAGAGTTTTCTATATGCACAATTTCTCGATGTTTCGATGAGAATTTCTTGACTTTCCATATATAGAAAGAGATAGACTATAAATGGCATCTCTTATGTCAATAAGACCAAAGGGATGGATATTAAATGATAGGAAGTGCTAGGAAGTGAAATAGAATGAAATAGAGCCACTTTGGACTTCCCTATGAAATGAGGCATGG